TGCTGACGAATAACCAACCCGCAATGAATAGGGAGGGTATAGTAATGCTATGAATAACCCAGTATCGAATACTGGTAATAATATCAGCAAAAGAACGTTCTCCTGTGCTTCCAGACATGCTGAGCTCCACATATTCTTGTACAATTAAAGGGGGATCGATTCCCTAAAAGATGATATCAGGCAATGTAAATTCGCTGAGTGGCATCTTTGTGAGATCGTCAATATAGTACCTAGGGTGTTTTTCGAGTATACCGAATCAGTATAGCTATCCTTCTTCTGACACAGCAATGCAATTTTCATCAGTAGCAAAATGAAGTACTAGAGAATTTCTTTATTCTTTTCTTGTTGGTTGTCGAGGTAGAATCGTGCATGTACCATTGAATGCCCAATTTTTCAAATTTATATCGGATAAGGTTTCTTTCGCTTCCGGCTAGGAAACTTAAGCTAGGATAAAATGTGAATTGAATCCGGGGGGTTGCTTTCTAATAAGTGATGAGGGGGATTCTCATATTTGGGATAATTCAATTAGATGCGAAATTGAAAAATATCCCTTGCTGTAGGTGTAAACTGTAGAAGTTTTTGGTAGAATCTTTTTTTTTTTTTTTCATTTTCAGAGGAATTGGTTATTCGTAGAGTAAGAAGTAAGCGTAATATATAGTATTGATACTAGAAAGAGAACAACGAAAAAATAGACTTGTAATAATCAAGAATTGTGATACACGCATTGTTTTGTTGTATTCGATTGAAAGGTTGTTTCTTGAACTAATTACGAGAGCGGCGGCGGTTTAGGATATGAAAAGACAATTTCGAATCATCTAATATTATCTAATAAATCTAGAAAAAATGTATAACTTCGAAAGGAAAATTTGTAATTACTGGTCTCAGAATCTATTTGGACGAAACTAAAGATTTGATTTTCTTGATTGATCTGATCGTGCGATACCCTTTCTAAACTCAATTTCATTTCCATTTCCTTTATTTGTTTGAATATTATTTGCTTTTTTTTTTTCATTTTGACTCATTAAATTCAGTAGCAGTAGTAGTTCACATAATATCTCAAATGAAAGGTATTCGAGGGTCACTTTTTATTGTATTGTACTGTAAAATAAAAAAATAGATTCAATACGAAAAAAAAAAAAAAAAAAAAAAAGATCAAAATCGAAATGATTTTCTAATTTTGTTCCGTATGAATTCAAAAAAGTTTGATTTTGTGAATGATTACACGCCGCCCCTCTTCCTTATTATTGTTTCAATATTGGTTTCTTCAAGAGTTGGCTAAGAAATACCGCGCTTCCTAATTCCGGGATGGGTAGATGTTACAAATGATTAATTGATTTCTTTTTCTATCTCCCATCCTCTCTTCTCTCTTTTTGTTAATACCGTTTATAATGATTGATGAGTTAACAACTGGGATGTGAACTTTTTCTTTCATTTCAATATTGGAAACTTAGGAAAGTGCTTTCTCAACATATGGATAAAAAAAGAACATATTTCATTTAGCCCCTGGATCCTTATGCTTACTATAACTAGTTTTTTCGGTTTTCTACTAGCGGCTTTAACTATAACCTCAGTTTTATTTATTGGTCTGACCAAGATACGACTTATTTGAAATTAATTGACTGAATAGAGCTCATAAAAGGAAATCTTTTGGTGGTATTCTATGGTTCCTTACCGCGTCAATTTCCAATTAGTGCTCGTTGAGATTCATGGGCAATGCGGATTACTATTTAGGGATAGATATTACCTCTCCTTTTTCCTTTCAAACAAATTCAAATGATTGAAGTTTTTCTATTTGGAATTGTCTTAGGTCTAATTCCTATTACTTTAGCTGGATTATTTGTAACTGCATATTTACAATACAGGCGTGGCGATCAGCTGGACCTTTGATTAATTAATTAACATCTTTTTTGGATTGACCTCCTGTGAATTAAAGAAAAGAGGAGTTCAAATAGTGTCTCGTCTTAACCTAACCAAGACCCGAATCACGCTCTGTAGGATTTGAACCTACGACATCGGGTTTTGGAGACCCGCGTTCTACCGAACTGAACTAAGAGCGCTTTCTAATCCCAATAGCTAAGGCTGTATGTAAGGACGAATCTTTTGTTTTGTAATCCCAATACCTCTTGTATGCTATCATATAGCATACATATCTTATATATACCTAGACTAAAAAACGATTCTGTATGCATGATTTGAATCAATTTCAATCGTTACTGCTCAGAGGAGAAGTAATAGGTAGGGATGACAGGATTTGAACCCGTGACATTTTGTACCCAAAACAAACGCGCTACCAAGCTGCGCTACATCCCTTTCAATTGGTCGGCTGTGTCATTGTAGAGAATTCCTGTCTTGTTTTCCAAATCCTTATTTTTTATCCTTAGCCATATCCATTGATATACAAGTTATCTTGCCATTTCTTTTTTTGGTCTCATATAACAACCATCTAATAATAGAAGGCTTATATATCTAATATATATATTATTAGTGATTAGTTATTCGAAGACTTATATATTATTATATATAATATATATTAGATGAATCGTAAAAAAGAACTCAAAATGAATGTTTTGGGGGAATACTCGTTTGGAAAGGGCTGTTTTTTCGGTTTTAAGAAAGGGGACACCATTATCTAACGAATCCGTGTACATTTCAATTGGAATTAGGAATTCCGTGTACAAACCCAAGTGGTTCTTTCTTATCGTAACTGCTTCCATATACATCCGAGCCCCTATGGATTACAATTATACATTACAATAAAGAAGGAGGATTTTCAATGCGAGATCTAAAAACATATCTTTCCGTCGCACCGGTACTAAGTGCTCTCTGGTTCGGGGCTTTAGCGGGTCTATTGATAGAGATCAATCGTTTCTTCCCGGATGCCTTGACATTCCCCTTTTTTTCCTAGTTATTAACTATTGACGTGGGAGGTGGTGAAGAAGATTAGAGATAGAATCAAAAGATCTTTTACTAAGCCCTCCCCCTCTTTTCTTGTATCTAAAATAGAATTCGATCCGATTAAGTACAATAAAGTAAAGGAGGAAAGAGAAATAAAAACGTAGATTCAACCCCGGCAAAATTTGGTTTACGCATCCAATTCAATTGATAAAAAATATCGTGAGAGCGCAAATTTGTCTAAAACAAGAATATCATACAAGATATTGAAATGAAATAAGACTATCTTCGAATAGAATTCTATTGTAAATAGAACTAAATGAAAGAGAGTTAGAAATCGTTATTTTACTTTTTTCTATGTATATTAATTTCTATGTATATTAATTTAGATTATTTTTATTTATTTAATTGAATATTACTTACTATATTTTGTTGTGATTGCAACGAAATCTTTGCAAATTTCTAGTTAGAGCAACTTCTATTTCTTTTTTTCCTTCCTTTTTTTTACCTTTAGATCGGAAAAAAGAGGGGTTGGTTAAATCAAAAACTCAAAGGGGGTTTATGTTATGGCCAGGGGTAAAGATGCCCGTGTAACGGTTATCTTGGAATGTACCAATTGTGTTCGAGGGGGTGTTACTAAGGAATCAACGGGTATTTCCAGATATATTACTGAAAAGAATCGACACAATACGCCTGGTCAATTGGAATTGAAAAAATTCTGTCCCTATTGTTACAAACAGACAATTCACGGGGAGATAAAGAAATAGATCGAATCAAGAGTCAAGTGTCTGTCTTTTTTTTACAAGGAACATGAAAAGGGACACACCGTATTCTTAATTGTTATAGGGAACAGGATTTCTAGAATCTATGATATGGCTTAAATCTCTAATAACTTTTCTAGAATAGAAAAAAGAAAAAACGAAACCCTTTCCTTTTGTCATTCTCATTTTTTTTGGATCAGATTCAACTAGTATTTTCAGGATAAGGACTAAACAAACCATGGATAAATCCAAGCGACTCTTTCTTAAATCTAAGCGATCTTTTCGTAGGCGTTTGCCCCCGATCCAATCGGGGGATCGAATTGATTATAGAAACATCAGTTTAATTAGTCGATTTATTAGTCAACAAGGAAAAATTTTATCGAGACGGGTAAATAGATTGACTTTAAAACAACAAAGATTAATTACTATTGCTATAAAACAAGCTCGTATTTTATCTTTATTACCTTTTCGTCCGAAGGCGCAACGGTTTAAAAGAAGCCAGTCGACCGCCCGAACTGTTGGTCTTAGAACCAGAAATAAATAAAAAAAAAAGCTTACTCCTCGATTGAATTAGTTGAGAGTTTGTTTGAAAAATTCGAGAATCCAATCTTGCTTAGATTGTTGTATTGTAAGAAAAAACAAGAATGTGGGAACAAGAAATCTTTTTTTATTGGATATTGGACGTCTTTACTGATTTTATTTTGAGCGGCTTTATCATATTCTCTTTTTTATCATATTCTCCTTATCCTATTAATTTCTACTCTACCTTCCCGGAGTTCATTCTCCAGCGCACTAGATTTCCAATATTGTAGCGGATTCTTGCCAATCTACTTCTTTTAGGATCTGATTGGAAATCATATAAAGACAATTCCTATTTAATATAGCTAGTTGGGCAAGCATTTTACGATTAAGAAACAACTGCCTCTTGTACAGATTGTGTATTAATTTACTATAAATAGAGGATCTCCCATTCTCGCGAATTGCTGCATTTATTCGAGTGATCCACAAACGACGAAAATCTCTCTTTTGTCTAGTTCTATCTCGATGAGACGAAAACCAAGCTCTTATTCTCTGTTGAATGATTGCTCGAGTCAGGTTTCCACGAGCCCCCCGCCAGCTTGATGCAAAGAAACGCGTTTTTGTTCTACGTCTACGAGCTATATATCCCCGTCTAATTCTGGTCATTGAATAAATGAAACTTTAATGAATAACTAATCAATTTCTTTCAGTTATTCTTTTCCTCTTTCCTAGTTTCTTAATAACAAAACGGATTCTTCCAACGTATAAAACAAAAATTCCAACGGCTTTGGCTACTATAACCTTCCCGACCACGATTTTTCTTTTTTTTTTTATCGGCATTTCACCTCGAAATAAGAAATTGTATTGATACTCGGTATTAAAAAACATAAAAGATAAAAAAATACTCAATAGAAATGAATAAAGAAATGGTGGGTTCCTTCGTTTCTATGGTTACGTCTTAAACGGTGAGGTCCTCTCTATACACCGGAGCCCCTTACTTCATTTAATCAATGCCATTGGGAACGTGTACAGTTCACATTCTCTGGCTCTACCCATGAATTATCTAGTCATAGGTCTTTCACAACGAGACCTACCTATACAGTAACGATATTGAATTATGAAGATTAGCTGAGTCGCTGACCCTTTTAGTCCGTTTTTTCCAATTTTTCCAAAGTAGAGGCATGAGATTTCTGCTTTGAAAATGGCATTTCCCCCGCTTAATGGATAACCATTTGTTACCAATGGGGAATTTTTTCATCTTCAATTCAAAATTGAAATGATTGGATTTGCACCAATGGAAACCATAAATTCCAACACGCTAGAATATATCTTTTTTTTATGTCTTTTTTAGTGAACGGCCCTTGCTTCCATTTTATCCCATTCACAGGTACTGACATTGAGACTTGAAAATGAGTTTCCTTTATTTTGTCCGAGCGAGGATCTGAACGAGTCGCACATACACCCTAGTACATGTTCCTCGGCGCTGAGGACATCCCCGCAGGGCGGGCGATTTCGTGACATTTCTGATTGGCTGTCTTGTGTTTCTAATAAGTTGTTTAATAGTTGGCATCTTGAATCGTATCCATAATGAGTGGGTGGGTTTAGATCAATCCAAACCCGGTCTGCTTAGGAACAATTAGGAACAACCGTCGACATTATGAAACTCCGCGGTTGTGATTAGGAGAAGGTAAGGGACGTGCAATCAAAACATCTCGTAAAAAAGAATTTAAATTAAAATGGATGTTTTGGGAGAATGCTCGTTTGGAAAGGGCTGTTTTTTCGTTTAGGCGACACCATTATCTAACGAATCCGTGTACATTTCAATTGGAATTAGGAATTCCGTGTACAAACCCAAGTGGTTCTTTCTTATCGTAACTGCTTCCATATACATCCGAGCCCCTATGGATTACAATTTATACATTACAATAAAGATATACACTACAATAAAGAAGGAGCAAGTGTTTCTTCCCAGATGCGTTGACATCGCCTTTTTTTCCTTTTTTTTTTTTCGTAGTCATTTTAAAGGGAAAACGAAAGGCAAACTTATCGCAATTTTGGGGGTCTGGTTTCATCCGGTGCGTCGGGGTCGAGCGAATTGTCCTGACTAGCACTTTCATCCGGTGCGTCGGGGTCGAGAGAATTGTCCTGACTAGCACTTTCAGCCCGTAGACGAGCAAGAAGATTTTGAATCCCTATATCATCAACAATTCCATAATATTTGGCTTCGGTTGCTGTCATAAAATAATTTCTTTCCAAATGGTCGTTTAGAACCTCCCGGGGTAGCCTTGTTCTTTCTAGATAAACCCTTATGACCATTTTGCGAATGTCTTCTACTTCCCCTGAGTCCAGTTGTACCTCTAGCGATTGGTCTTTGTGAGTATAATCGGACTCGGGCTGATGTATCATTACCCTACCGTTAGGGCCCATTAGGCGTTTGGACGTTTCTCCGCCGACCAGTAGAAAGGATGCCATTGAGGCGAGTACCCCCAGGCCTAGTGTATACACAGGAGGTGTTACGTATTGCATAGTATCATAAATGAGTAATCCGGCTACTGCCAGCCCGCCGGGAGAGTTTATAAAGAAATAAAGATTTTGAGTCGCATCCTGTATGGTGAGAAATATCATCAGCCCAGCAATGTGATTCGCGACCTCGAAGTGAATTGCGTCGCCTAAAAAGATGGATCTGGTTCGATAAAGTACGTTATACAGGTCAACCCAAGTCGCGTCGTCTTCCTCTTCATCTTCTTCGTCTCCGTCAAGCAGGAAAGGGATTTTAGGCATACCAATCGGCATAAAAATAAAAAGCGAGCAAGAAAACCGCGACCCTAAAAGAAGTTAAAGAAGTTAGAGTAAATGTTTTGTTATCGGCCTTAGGCGGGTCGGGCTCTCTCATGTGTAATCAACCCGCCCCCATTGCGTATTGGTACTTATCGGATATAGAATAGATCTGCTTCTCATTGTTCCTACGAACCGAATTGTTACGTTTTTACTAAAAAAACAAGAATATAACAACTATTAATCCTTTCTCCGAGAGAATCCACCGAAAAGGGGAGGTCCAGAGCATCGTTTTTCCAATGCAATAAAGTTACATAGTGTCTATTTTTCGTTGATAAAGGGGTATTTACATGGGTTTGCCTTGGTATCGTGTGCATACCGTCGTATTGAATGATCCTGGCCGTTTGCTGGCTGTCCATATAATGCATACAGCTTTGGTTGCTGGTTGGGCCGGTTCGATGGCTTTATATGAATTAGCCGTTTTTGATCCCTCTGACCCCGTTCTTGATCCAATGTGGAGACAAGGTATGTTCGTTATACCCTTCATGACTCGTTTAGGAATAACTAATTCATGGGGTGGTTGGAGTATCACAGGGGGAACTGTAACGAATCCGGGTATTTGGAGTTACGAAGGTGTGGCCGGCTCACATATTCTGTTTTCTGGCTTGTGCTTCTTGGCAGCTATCTGGCATTGGGTGTATTGGGATTTAGCAATATTTTCTGATGAACGCACAGGAAAACCTTCTTTAGATTTGCCCAAGATCTTTGGAATTCATTTATTTCTTTCAGGGCTAGCTTGCTTTGGTTTTGGCGCATTTCATGTAACAGGGTTGTATGGTCCTGGAATCTGGGTGTCCGATCCTTATGGACTAACTGGAGAGGTACAACCTGTAAATCCAGCATGGGGCGTAGAAGGTTTTGATCCTTTTGTTCCAGGAGGAATAGCCTCTCATCATATTGCAGCGGGGACTTTAGGTATATTGGCGGGTCTATTTCATCTTAGTGTCCGTCCGCCCCAACGTCTCTACAAGGGATTGCGTATGGGCAATATTGAAACCGTCCTTTCCAGTAGTATTGCTGCTGTCTTTTTTGCAGCTTTTGTTGTTGCTGGAACTATGTGGTATGGTTCAGCAACTACCCCTATTGAATTGTTTGGTCCCACCCGTTATCAATGGGATCAGGGATACTTCCAGCAAGAAATATATCGAAGAGTTGGCGCGGGGCTAGCCAAAAATCAAAGCTTATCAGAAGCGTGGTCTAAAATTCCTGAAAAATTGGCTTTTTATGATTACATCGGGAATAATCCTGCAAAAGGGGGATTATTCAGAGCGGGTTCAATGGACAGCGGGGATGGAATAGCCGTTGGGTGGTTAGGACATCCTATCTTTAGAGATAAAGAGGGGCGTGAACTTTTTGTACGTCGTATGCCTACTTTTTTTGAAACATTTCCGGTTGTTTTGGTAGACGGAGACGGAATTGTTAGAGCCGACGTTCCTTTTAGAAGGGCAGAATCGAAGTATAGTGTGGAACAAGTAGGTGTAACCATCGAGTTCTATGGTGGCGAACTCAATGGAGTCAGTTATAGTGACCCTGCTACTGTTAAAAAATATGCTAGACGCGCTCAATTAGGTGAAATTTTTGAATTAGATCGCGCTACTTTGAAATCGGATGGTGTTTTTCGTAGCAGTCCGAGAGGCTGGTTTACTTTTGGGCATGCTTCGTTTGCTCTGCTCTTCTTCTTCGGGCACATTTGGCACGGTGCTAGAACCCTCTTCAGAGATGTTTTTGCTGGTATTGACCCGGATTTGGATACGCAAGTGGAATTTGGAGCATTCCAAAAACTTGGAGATCCAACTACAAGAAGACAAGCAGTCTGATACAGGATTGCATTTCTATGTTATTTTTTTTTTCTTTATTTTGTTGATTTCACATAGGTTAACCGAAAAATCTTCTTCGCCTTTTCTTTGACCCTTTCTTTTTCTTTATCGGAGAGATAATCTCAAATAAATAGGTACGGAAGTTATAATTGTAAGTAAAGCACGATCGAATTTATGGAAGCATTGGTTTATACATTCCTCTTAGTCTCCACTCTAGGGATCATTTTTTTCGCTATCTTTTTTCGAGAACCGCCTAAAATTCAAACTAAAAAGACGAAATGATTTTTGATTATATCAATTGAAGAGCCTCCCAGCATTGGGAGGCTCATTACTTCAACTAGTCCCCGTGTTCCTCGAACGGATCTCTTAATTGTTGAGAGGGTTGCCCAAAAGCAGTATATAAGGCATACCCCGTAAAACTTACAAGTAAACCAGATATAGAGATGGCGACTAGGGTTGCTGTTTCCATTATTAGATAATTTCAAGAACAAAAAAATGGATCTCGGAAAAAGCGTTTATTTACAACGGAATGGTATACAAAGTCAACAGATCTCAATTAATACAAAATAGGATGTATGGCTACACAAACTGCTGAGGAGAGTTCTAGAGCTAGACCAAAAAAAACAGGTTTAGGGGGGTTATTGAAACCATTAAATTCAGAATATGGTAAAGTAGCTCCTGGGTGGGGAACTACCCCTTTGATGGGTCTTGCAATGGCTCTATTTGCGGTATTCTTATCTATTATTTTGGAAATTTATAATTCTTCCGTTTTATTGGACGGAATTTCAATGAATTAGATTCACAATAACCGCGAATTCTTAGCTTTTTCAATACAAAATAAAGCATTTCGGTTTTGGATTTTGATCTCATTCTATTTTTTTGTTATTGGTAGTTCGATCGTGGAATTTCTTTCTGTATTTCCGGAATATGAGTGTGTGACTTGTTATAATGGATCTTATTGATAGTACAGAGAGTGGGTCTGTCATCTTGATATAGATGGTTTTACCTCGTCGGATATTCATTCTCGTATCTGGAGCACGGAATAGATGAAATAGATCCAAAAAATATATATATTCACTATGATTCCTACTTAATATTCACACCCCGTGACCGGATTCCAAAAAAATTTCCAAAGAGTTATAAATCGAAATCTTTTTCTTTTCTTTTTAAACCCCC